GTACGACGAATAGATTGTGGCACCGGCCGCGGTATTTCTGTGAGTCCTCGGAATGGGATGATGTCAGAAAGGATTCTTATTCAATCATTAATTGGTTGTGTATTAGCAGATGATGTATATATGGGTCCACGATGTATTGCTACTAGAAATCAAGATATTGGGATTGGGCTTGTAAATAGATTCATAACCTTTCGAGCACAACCAATATCTATTCGAACCCCCTTTACCTGTAGGAGTACATCTTGGATCTGTCGATTATGCTATGGGCGGAGTCCTACTCATGGCGCCCTGGTTGAGTTGGGAGAAGCTGTAGGTATTATTGCGGGTCAATCGATTGGAGAACCGGGGACTCAATTAACATTAAGAACTTTTCATACCGGCGGCGTATTCACGGGGGGTACTGCGGAACATGTGAGAGCGCCTTGTAATGGAAAAATAAAATTCAATGAGGATTTAGTTCATCCGACACGTACCCGTCACGGGCATCCTGCCTTTCTATGTTCTATAGACTTGTATGTAATCATTGAGAGTGAAGATCTTATTCGTAATGTCAATATTCCGCGAAAAAGTTTTCTTTTAGTTCAAAACGATCAATATGTAGAATCCGAACAAGTGATTGCTGAGATTCGCGCAGGAACACCTACTTTTAATTTTAAAGAGAGGGTTCGAAAACATAGTTATTCGGATTCAGACGGAGAAATGCACTGGAGTACCGATGTGTATCATGCATCTGAATTTACATATGGGAATGTGCATCTATTACCAAAAACAAGTCATTTATGGATATTATTAGGAGGTCCGTACAGATCCAGTTCAGTCTCCCTTTCGCTTCACAAGGATCAAGATCAACTTAACGTGCATTCTCGTTCTGTCAAGCGAAGGTATACTTCTAACCTCGCTGTAACTAAACACCGGCCGAGACACTACTCGGATTTTTATTGTAATCTAATATATCCGGCCATTCTGCACGAGAATTCTGATTTATTGTCAAAGAAGCGTAGAAATGTATTTCTCATTTTACTCCAATCAATTCAAGGAGGCGAGACCAGACTAACGCCCCCTCCGGGTATCTCGCCTGAAATCCCCCTAAATGGTATTTTACATAGAAATAGTATTCTTTCCTATTTCGATGATCCTAGATATAGAAGAAAGCGTTCTGGGATTACTAAATATGGATATGCGAATATCGAAATGCAGTCAATTCTTAAAAAGGAAGATTTGATTGAGTATCGAGGAGTCAAGGAATTTATGCCAAAACACCAAATCCAAACGAAAGTGGATTTCTTTTTTTTCATTCCTGAGGAAGTGCATATATTGTCCGGATCTTCTTTCATAATGGTCCGTAACAATAGTATTGTTGGAGTAGATACACCAATCACCTTAAATATAAGAAGCCGAGTAGGTGGGTTGGTCCGGGTGGAGAGAAAAAAAAACAGAATTGAACTTAAAATTTTTTCTGGAGATATCCATTTTCCTGTGGATACCGATAAAATATCCCGGTATAGCGGCGTTTTGATCCCACCAAGAAGAGGAAAGGTAAATTCCAAGGAATCCAAAAAATTGACAAATTGGATCTATGTCCAACGGATTACACCTAGCAAAAAAAAGTATTTTGTTTTGGTTCGACCTGTTGTTACATATAACATAACGGATGGCCCCAATTTAGCAGCAATTTTCCCTACTGATATCTTGCAGGAAAGTGATAATGTGCAACTTCGAGTTGTCAATTATATCCTTTCTGGAAAAGTCAATCAAAATAGAGGAATTTCGGATACAAGTATTCAATTAGTTCGGACTTGTTTAGTATTGAATTGGGAACAAGATAAAAAAAACTCTTCTAACGAAGAAGCCCGTGCTTCTTTTGTTGAAATAAGAACAAACGATTTGATTCGGCATTTCTTAAGAATCGATTTGGCAAAATCTCCTATTTCGTATATCGGAAAAAGAAAAGATTCCGCAGTTTCAGGATTGCTCTGGGATAATCGATCAGATTGCACCCACAGTAATCCGTTTTATTCCATTTATTCCAAGGCAAAGATTCAACAATTCCTTAACCCACCAAATCAAGGAACTATGCATACGCTGTTGAATAGAAATAAGCAATTCCAATCATTGATAATTTTGTTATCATCCAAGTGTTCTCGAATGAGCCCATCCAACCGAGTAAACTATCATAATGTAATAAAAGAATCCATTCAAAAAGATTTACTAATTGAAATTCGGGAGTCATTCGGACCTTTAGGATCGTCTCCTTCAATTGATAATTTTTATTTATTTTACCGTTTAAAAACTCATAATCAGATCTTGTTAACAAATTGTTTCCAACTTGACAATTTAAAACAGACTTTTCAAGCAATTAAATATTATTCAATAGATGAGAGCGGTAGAATTTATACTACTGATCCAGGCAGTAACATTTTTTTCAATTCATTCCATTTGAATTGGTATTTTATCCGTCACAGTTGTTGCGAAGAGACCTCTCCAATAATAAGTCTTGGACAGTTTATTTGTCAAAATGTGTGTATAGACAAAAACGGACCGCACCAAAAATCCGGTCAAGTTATATTTGTTCAAGGGGATTCTGTAATAATACGATCAGCTAAGCCTTATTTGGCTACCCCGGGAGCAACTGTTCATGGCCATTATGGGGAAATTTTTTATGAAGGAGACACATTGGTTACATTTATATATGAAAAATCGAGATCCGGTGATATAACGCAGGGTCTTCCAAAAGTGGAACAGGTGTTAGAAGTACGTTCGATTGATTCAATATCGATAAATCTCGAAAAGAGGATTGAAGGTTGGAACGAGTGTATAACAAGAATTCTTGGCATTCCTTGGGGATTCTTGGTTGGTGCTGAGCTAACTATAGTGCAAAGTCGTATCTCTTTGGTTAATAAGATCCAAAAGGTTTATCGATCCCAGGGGGTGCAGATTCATAATAGGCATGTAGAGATTGTTGTACGTCAAATAACATCAAAAGTATTGGTTTCAGAAGACGGAATGTCAAACGTTTTTTCACCCGGAGAACTAATTGGATTGTTGCGAGCGGAACGAGTGGGACGAGCTTTGGAAGAAACGATTTGTTACCGAGCCATCTTATTGGGAATAACAAGAGCATCTCTCAATACTCAAAGCTTCATATCGGAAGCGAGTTTTCAAGAAACTGCTCGAGTTTTAGCAAAAGCAGCTCTACGGGGGCGTATCGATTGGTTGAAAGGTTTGAAAGAAAACGTTGTTTTGGGGGGGATGATACCTGGCGGGACCGGATTCAAAGGATTCGTGCATCCTTCAAAACAATATAATCCTTTGGAAACAAAAAAAAAGAATCGATTTGATGGAGAAATGAGAGACATTTTATTTTACCACAGAAAATTGTTTGATTATCCCCCTTCAAAGGATTTCCACGATACATCAGAATAACCATTTATCGGATTTCATGATTGCTAAGAAAGGATTCATCCCTTTTCTTTGATTTGGTGCAGTCATTAGATTTAATAATAAAAAGAGAAATGTCTCGAAAAGAATAGAATTGCTTGGGTCGTGGCTCTACGTCCAATTTATAGGGTAGAGTAGAAGGTTCCATCGGAACAACCTTTTATTTGAGTTCAGGGTTGCTCGTCTCTTAAAAAAAGGGGGTGTGGGGAGAAATGACAAGAAGATATTGGAACATCAATTTAGAACAGATGATGGGGGCAGGGGTTCATTTTGGTCATGGTACTCGGAAATGGAATCCTAAAATGGGACCGTATATCTCCGCAAAGCGTAAGGGTATTCATATTACAAATCTAACTCGAACTGCTCGTTTTTTATCAGAAGCTTGTGATTTGGTTTTTGAGGCAGCAAGTAGAGGAAAACAATTCTTAATTGTTGGTACCAAAAATAAAGCAGCTGATTCAGTAGCCTGGGCTGCAATACGGGCTCGGTGTCATTATGTTAATAAAAAATGGCTCGGCGGTATGTTAACGAATTGGTCTACTACAGAAATGAGACTTCATACGTTTAGGGACTTGAGAATGGAACAAAAAACAGGAAGACTTAGCCGTCTTCCAAAAAGAGATGCAGCCGTGTTCAAAAGACAATTATTTCGTTTGCAAACATATCTGGGCGGGATTAAATATATGACAGGTTTACCCGATATTGTAATCATCGTCGATCAGCACGAAGAATATACAGCTCTACGAGAATGTATCGCTTTAGGAATTCCAACAATTTGTTTAATTGATACAAATTGTGACCCTAATCTAGCAGATATCTCGATTCCTGCGAATGATGATGCTATATCTTCAATCCGATTAATTCTTAACAAATTAGTATTCGCAATATGTGAAGGACATTTTAGCTATATAAGAAATCCTTGATTAATAATATGATAAATAACCTACTTCGAAACTCTCATATATTTTTAAGTTGATTGCGATTTCTGGATTTTTAAAAACAAACTAAATAAGAGTAACCGGTATATTATGTGATTAGTTACTATTCAAAATAGTAATCTTAGTTGGTATTCAAAATATCAGATTCAAGTAGGCAAAGAGATGGTTGAATCAAAAAAAATTAAGGGTCAATTTTTTTAATTTTAGGGGGTAATATGAATTTTCTAGTAAACACACTAACACTAAAAGGCTTGTACGATGTATCGGGTGTGGAGGTAGGCCAACATTTCTATTGGCAAATAGGCAGTTTCCAAGTCCACGGCCAAGTACTTATGACTTCTTGGGTTGTAATTGCTATCTTATTAAGTTCGGCTACTATAGCTGTTCGCAACCCACAAACCATTCCGAGTGGGAGTCAAAATTTCTTCGAATATGTTCTTGAATTTATTCGAGATGTTAGTAAAACTCAAATTGGAGAAGAATATGGTCCGTGGGTTCCTTTTATTGGAACTATGTTTCTATTCATTTTTGTTTCTAATTGGTCAGGAGCTCTTTTACCTTGGAAAGTCATACAATTACCTCATGGAGAGTTAGCTGCACCCACGAATGATATAAATACTACCGTTGCTTTGGCTTTACTCACGTCAGTGGCATATTTCTATGCGGGTCTTACAAAAAAAGGATTGGGGTATTTCGGTAAGTATATTCAACCAACTCCAATCCTTTTACCGATTAACATCTTAGAAGATTTCACAAAACCTTTATCGCTTAGTTTTCGACTTTTCGGGAATATCTTAGCTGATGAATTAGTCGTTGTTGTTCTTGTTTCTTTAGTCCCTTCGGTGGTTCCTATACCTGTTATGTTCCTTGGATTATTTACTAGTGGTATTCAAGCTCTTATTTTTGCAACCCTAGCCGCGGCTTATATAGGGGAATCCATGGAAGGCCATCATTGAAACAGTCTTGTTGTTTTTTTCAAAACAATAAATAACAGCAGTCATTTGGTTCAAGATAATTTATTTAAGGAATATACAACTACGTCATATACGATAGAAAGGAATAGCAAAACCAAAAAAAGTACGATATTAGATAGTAGGATATTAGAGAGTTGCAAAAAAAGGGAAAGAGACAAAAATGCTATTTTTCCTAAAGTTATCTTCCGTCCACTTACTAGCATACCCCCCTCAACGAATATTCTATTTATACCCCATTATTCTATATAATAATAATATTTGTATGAGATGATTTGGACTAATCAATTTGTGTAGTTAGATTAGATCCGTTTTGAATCGAAGATAAACACTTGGTTTACGTTATGGAAGAAAGACATGTATATGTGATATTACATATTGCTGGGTATATATGAATTAAAGATAGATTCCTTTGACCTACTCCTCCTATTTTCAGCAATAGAATAGAAGTCCTTTCCTTTCCGTTTACTTGTTACTGTGAATTGAATAAAAAAACCGATAAACGGAAGAGCTAAAGTTGTAGTAGGGATTTCAAAAGACTCTTCCGATAGAAACTCAAAAGGAGATATCGAAGTAGTTTTGATGATTCACTAATACTATTATTTCATCTAGAAGTTCTCAGTTACTTCTATTGGATTGGATGAATCCTACGACGTAATAATTAAGTCATAATTGGTTGGGTAGTTGTATCATTAACTATTTCTTTTTTTGGTACGAGGAACTTATCATGAATCCACTTATTTCTGCCGCTTCTGTTATTGCTGCTGGGTTGGCTGTAGGACTTGCTTCTATTGGACCGGGGGTTGGTCAAGGGACTGCTGCGGGCCAAGCTGTAGAGGGTATCGCGAGACAGCCTGAGGCGGAGGGCAAAATACGAGGTACTCTATTACTTAGTCTAGCTTTTATGGAAGCTTTAACAATTTATGGACTCGTTGTAGCATTGGCCCTTTTGTTTGCGAATCCCTTTGTTTAATATTATTTAATTATTTAATATTAGAAATATAAAATATATATTTATTGCCTTGGATTTGTCGTTTGATTTTTCAAATTATATCAAGATTTCGTTCGTAGAATTATGTCGTTGTTGACAAAAGAAAATAATCTACGGGAGGGTTGGATTTGCGGATGAGGAATTAGTATCCCGCCTCGCTTTCATCCTTCCCGTTCCTACTCCAAGAGAAACTAAGTATTGAAACAAGGGGATAGTTCACATAAATAAAATCCATTTCACAATTTCCCAATAGTAACAGAACAAAAAGGGACTAAATAAAAAAGAGGTGCGAAGTGATACAAAAATAACTCTAGTCAATTTTTGAGTCGATCTAGTTAGTCTATCCATACGAGGAGATGATATGAAAAATGTAACCGACTCTTTCCTTTCTTGGGGCTACTGGCCATCCGCCGGGAGTTTCGGGTTTAATACCGATATTTTATCAACAAATCTAATAAATCTAAGTGTAGTGCTTGGTGTATTGATCTTTTTTGGAAAGGGAGTGTGTGCGAGTTGTTTATTTCAGAAATCGTCGGGATACAACCAGCTGTACCCTTTTCGTTCTAACTAGGAAATAAAAGAAAGGTGCACGATTGCGCGAATTACTTCGGACTAAATATAAATAATTTATGTTTTATGGAAGAAACATAGCATTTCGTGATTCAATTCATTGGTAAAACCTATCTTGATTCTCTAGCAACCAATAACGCAGGACCCTTAATATAATATGGTTAAAACAAACTCTTTGAAGTCTAGATGCAGCGTGGTACTCTTTCTACCAATATGTTAATAAAGAGATGGTTCAAACTGAATATTTTATCGATGGATAACACTCATATTGATAAATGATAAAACGATTTGAACGACTTATTTGTAACTTATTGTAAAAGAGGGCAAAATGCCCCTTTTTTTATTCAATGCTGAAGCGACGACCTATGCGTTATGTATAAGTTATAAGTAATAAAAATTTTTTGCATTTTCAGAAACAAAAGAAACAACTTTGTTGATAATTACATATTTTTTGTCAAAAGAGTCCTCTAAATCTTTTTATCTGATGCTAGTTTATATATTTTTTTTGAATATGAACGAAAAAAAAGAGGGGACAGGCTCATTACATTATATAAAAATATATGGGAATTTTTTCTAAGTAATTGGGCGTGAG